AAAAAAGACTATTTTCATTGAAAAATGGATTCTCGATCGATTTTATTGATTTGACAATAATGAAAAAAAAAAGGATTCCTAGTAACTAAGAATCCGTTCTAAATAAAAAAGAAAATGGCTTTCATTATCTATTAAGAATATAATTAATATGTGTATGCTGCATACTTTTTTATTTACCTGGGATTGTAGTTCAACTGGTCAGAGCACCGCCCTGTCAAGGCGGAAGCTGCGGGTTCGAGCCCCGTCAGTCCCGACCCCGGCGGATAAAAAAAAGAAATCAATGCGTCCCTCCCTTTTCTGTGAAAGGGGATACAAATGGCCGAATTGAATTCCCAACAATATTTTTTTCGCATTTCTGATCAAAACAAAAATATGGGAATTTCTAGTACCTCAACTCGTACCCATGGATGACAGAGGATGTTATGTGAATTTCGAACATTATTTATTGGTAGCACTCAGCATATTCAGGGTTCAAAAAGATACTGTACCGGGTCCCTTTTTTTGATTGCCCCGGTCCCTCCATTAAAAAAAAATAAAAATTAAATAGAGTGTCATATGTTTGGTATTTTTTTCGGGAGTACATAGACGTATAAATGGAATTTTTTTTCTCTTTTTTGCTTGGTTTTTTATTTTATTTTTAACATTGGAAGCGGAAAAGTAGTCAGATGATACTTCATTAAATGGTTGTACAAGGAAAGGGGGCAATTGGTTATAGAAAAGAAAGAGCGGAAAAGAATAACAATATCAATAAAGGAAACGAATTCTTTTGTTTGGACCAGGAATCACAAATTTTTGATTTGGTGTGGATAAAAGATCTTCCTATGTTATACTATTCAATTCTCGACGGTGAATTGATTTGATAGTTTAGATATTGCTATTGATGATATTGATCCGATTCGATGTCATTAAAATGTAATTCATTGCATTGAATTTACAAGTGATTTTAATCTCTATGGGATTAAATCCCGAGTTATTGCGAAGTAAAAAAAAAGGGGGAAATTATGGAAGTAAATATTCTAGCATTTATTGCTACTGCGCTGTTGATTCTAGTTCCTACTGCTTTTTTACTTATAATATATGTAAAAACAGTCAGCCAAGGCAATTAATTTGAATAAAACTTGACTTCTTATCATTAGTATAGTATGGTAGAAAGATTCAGATATTTCTTTCTATCATACTATACTATTCTAATTCTAGGAATGTTAGGAATGTATAAAGTTGTAATGTATTAAGATCCAAACTTAATATAGATGAATTTTGAATATCTATCTTCATAGATGTCGATATCAATTAAATATATGTGATCGCCGTCCTATCTCAATTTTCTTTCTTTGTTTGATTTTAGTTGTCTTGATTTCAATCTGAAAAAATGGCAAGACAAAGTCTTGCCATTTTTTAATTCCCGGATTTCTTATTAGTTTCTCGGTATCCATCAAAAAAAGAATCAAATCCATGAAGGAAAGAAAAATGGAATATATATTATTAATAATAAAAAAAGAAAATCAAATAATCTCTTTTTTACATTAAAAATTACAAGAAGTAATTGAGTGAAGAGTTAACAGATGATCAAAAGAGTTCTGTAGTAACTTCTTCGTATTTTGTTTCGAAAGGAGTTATACCTTACCCATTTTTGAACCTTTGAAACTTTGTATGAAATGGGTTAAATAAAACAAAATTGCTAAAAAAAGTAGTAAGTGCGTAATATGTGACTAGACCAAGAGAAGATCTTATGAAAAAAAAAAGAACTACTTTCTTTTCCATTTGAACAAAAAAGGGGGAAATGAAAAAAAAAAGGGGGGTTTCCTTGCCCCTCATTGCCCATATATAACTCTGGTAAGGGACGGTTCATCGAAATAGAAAATTGAGAAAGAATTTTTTATTTCTTTTTTTTTTTTAATTGTCTACCATCCATATCCTTTTAGATTCTCGGAATACGAAGATGGGAATTATTGAAATATTTGTTTGATTGAAATGTTATTCATCTCTATTAGTCATAGAATACCTTACTACATTAGAACCAAAAAATTTCTAAATCTAAAAAGGAAGACTAATAAAAATTAATTCAATAATTTAATTGATACGGTGAATTTCAAATAAAAAGCTTTGCAAAACCATTTAGAAAAAAAAAATTGATACAGTTTGATTCCTCAATCTGATTATAAAACGAGTAATACGTCTAGAGTCCACTTCTTCCCCATACTACGAGTGAAAGGGAAAATGTAAAGACTACCATTAAAGCAGCCCAAGCAAGACTTACTATATCCATGTGAATTATGTCCCCTATCTCTATAAATATGAAACGAATAAAATCTGAAGGAATTTTTCCGTTATTGTTAACTAATAATATAATAGTGAAATTACTGGCAAAGAGTCAAAAAAAAAGGATTCGGACACAAAACCGTTGATGAAAGACTGCAAAAAATTCACTTAGAACAAGTTCTTTTAGATGATTTCTAGTTCAATCGGGAAAGATTAAGCACAAGCAAAAAATAAATATACAGTGGCATTTTGGGGGGAGTATCAAGAGAATGTTGTTAACATGTAACAATAAAATAAGAAGACTTATTGTCTTGCGTTTGTTGCCCTTCATTAAGTCAAATAAACGGCAATTACCCATCCAATCTAATATTGATTTATTAAACTCAGAAACTCTCATGAGCCCATATACAAAGTATCGCCTCGCGCTTCCACAAAGAAAGATGCCCCCTGGCTGTCTAATCTAATTCAAGAGTTAACCAGTAGACACTACATTAGTCGTGTAGGAACTATCATATCAAGATTTACGAATTCCCTTCTACTAACTCATTTTTTTTCTTGAATCCTAGACGTAAAGGAAGGCTTTCCAGTACTAAGGAAGGCTTTCCAGTACTTTAGAAAGAGGAACTCCGGAAGGTTTAGAATAAAAAAAATATCAAGAGTCCTTTTCTTACACTTGCTTTAACTGGGAAAATAGGGCGAGTTATATCAAAAAAACAGAACGGTTGATTTCTATTGATTTCGAGTTTTTTGTTGATCAGGCGACACCCGGATTTGAACTGGGGTAAAGGGATTTGCAGTCCCCCGCCTTACCGCTCGGCCATGCCGCCAAAATGATACATACAAAAAAGACGAAAATATTCCCTCTTTTTTTCTATTGAAAAAAAAAGCAAATGTTAATTCTCAGTTAAAAAAGTAGAAATTCAGGAAAAACTAGAACCATTAACTATATGATTTGAATTTGACTGTAAATTGATGAATGATTTTTGGCCCCACTCCCCACCTATTTTTCTTTACTGCTATAAGCAAAGAAAAAGAGATACATACCCAATCAAATAAGCATTGATTTTTTTTTGAATATCAATGCTGATTATAACAGGAATTTTGAGTATATGTAAACCCCAAAACATAAATTGTTACACAGACAGATATAGTATAGTTATTTAATGGGGATTTTCTCTGGATAGGATTTTTTTCTCATAGGGAATTTCTCAAGAAATTCTCGTCTTTCATTTTTTCATTGAATAGATTGAAGAGAAAATTAAAATATAATTTTTGATAGCGCAGCCCCAATAAAATAAGGCTTCTATATAATAGAATGTAAATAAGCGGAATAAAGACATATCGTATATATAGACAGCATAGCTATATCTGCACATGTTTAGTAAAGACAAGCTAAAGACAAGCCGTCCTCTTTTCTTACGAACTTCAATCATATTCAAAAGATTCTACTAAAAAAAACTAGGTCAAAATATCTCTGTTCTATGCTAATTCTTTTTTGAACAAAGGAATCCATGAAAAAATCAAGTGTTAGAAAAACAAACTCTATATTCTTTTCTGATTATTCTATCTTTATCTCAATGAATACGACAAATCATGAATCCGTTTGATTTTTCTGGTATCTAATCAAAATCAAATTGGAATACGTAATATCATAATAATGGTAAAAATAAAATTATTATTTTTGATATTTTATACAAAATTTCATAAGTCTAAAATAAAAATCTAAGTGGCATTTATCAACTCCTTTCCATTTGTATCTGTTTGTTATAAATAGAAATTCCAATTTGAGTCAAATCTTTACTTCCTTTGCTCATATGCATTTCATTTTTCATACATTCGATACATATATGGTGTTGGGTTAAATTTCATGCGATTCAGTAAACAGAATAGAAATTCAATTCTATCATTGCTAGATCGATTCATATGATTCGATGAAGAATGAAAAAAGAATGGGATTTTTTTGATAAATGGGAAATTCAAAATGCTCGGGGATGAAAATGGGGGAATGTCTACAATACCTGGGTTGAATCAGATCCAATTTGAAGGATTTTGTAGGTTCATTGATCAGGGCTTAACAGAAGAACTTTATAAGTTTCCAAAAATTGAAGATACAGATCAAGAAATTGAATTTAAAATCTTTGTGGAAACATATCAATTAGTGGAGCCGTTGATAAAAGAAAGAGATGCTGTATACGAATCACTAACATATTCTTCTGAATTATTTGTATCCGCGGGATTAATTTGGAAACCCAGTAAAGATATGCAAGAACAAACCATTTTTGTTGGAAACATTCCTTTAATGAACTCCCTGGGAACTTCTATAGTAAATGGACTATACAGAATTGTGATCAATCAAATATTGCAAAGCCCCGGTATCTATTACCGATCTGAATTGGATCATAAGGGAATTTCGGTCTATACAGGTACCATAATATCAGATTGGGGAGGAAGATTAGAATTAGAGATTGATAGAAAAGCAAGGATCTGGGCTCGTGTAAGTAGGAAACAGAAAATATCTATTCTAGTTCTATCATCAGCTATGGGTTCGAATCTAAGAGAAATTCTCGAGAATGTTTGCTACCCTGAGATTTTCTTGTCTTTCCTAACCGCTAAGGAGAAAAAAAAAATTAGCTCAAAAGAAAATGCCATTTTGGAGTTTTATCTACAATTTTCTTGTGTAGGCGGGGATCCAGTATTTTCTGAATCCTTATGTAAGGAATTACAAAAGAAATTCTTTCACC